CTCTTCGCATCGCAATGCCTATTGTGTCGGCTTGGCCTTTCATAAGTGGAGAGAGAATAAAGCGCCCATAATAAAGACGTTTACTGTCTGTCCTTGATTCAACACATTTCCACTGTAGTGTCCGAGTAGATACTGTTACTTTCTCTCGAACCATAGTAATATTATTTTATTTGATTGAATTTGAATCATTTATTTCTCTTGTTTCTCTTGAAATTTATTCACTGTTCATTTCCTACACACGTCTTTTTTTCGGAGGTCTACAGCCATTATGTGGCATAGGGGTTACATCCCGTACGAAAGTTAATAGTATACCACTTCTACGAATAGCGCGTAATGCTGCGTCTCTTCCGAGACCGGGACCTTTTATCATGACTTCTGCTCGTTGCATACCTTGATCAACTACTGTACGAATAACATTTGCTGCTGCAGTTTGAGCGGCAAAAGGTGTCCCTCTTCTCGTACCCTTGAATCCACAAGTACCGGCGGAGGACCAGGAAACAACTCGACCCCGTACATCTGTAACCGTGACAATGGTATTATTGAAACTTGCTTGAACATGAATAACTCCCTTTGGTATTCTACGTGCACTCTTACGTGAACCAATACGTCCATTCCTACGTGAACCAATTCTCGGTATAGCTTTTGCCATATTTTAGCATCTCATAAATATGAGTCCGAAATATATGGATATATCCATTTCATGTCAAAACAGATTTCTTATTTTTACATTGAACCCTTTAGCGAGTCTGATTATCCTTGTCTTTGTTTATGTCTGGGGTTGGAGCAAATTACTATAATGCGCCCCCGCCTACGGATTAGTCGACACTTTTCACAAATTTTACGAACGGAAGCTCTTATTTTCATATTTATCATTCCTTATCTTAATTCTGAATCTACTTCTTGGTAGAAAAAAAAGTTTCTTGAAATTTTTCATCTTGAATCGTATTGAATAAAAACCACCTAATCTTTCGAATCTTTGTTTCGGAGTCGATAAATTATACGTCCTCTCGTTGAATCATAACGACTTACTTCAATTTTGACTTGATCGCCTGGCAATATCCGTATAAAACTACGTCGTATCTTTCCTGAAACATAACCTAGAATCAGATCTTCATTATCTAACCGAACCCGGAACATGCCGTTGGGAAGTGATTCAGTAATTAAACCTTCATGAATCCATTTTTGTTCTTTCATTCCAGGTAAAGCCCCCTTGAAGTATCAACTAATGTACGAGAAACGATATTAGACAACTTTTTTTTTTACAAATAAAAAGAGAGTCGGATCCCATTTGGATATTAAATGGATTACCATATAGAACACAACAACTCTCCGCCGATTCTTTCTAGTCGAGCTTCCCGGTCTGTCATTATACCTCGAGAAGTAGAAAGAATTACAATTCCCATCCCACCTAAAATTCTAGGAATTCGTTGAGAGTTAGAATATATTCGTAGACCAGGTCGACTGATCCGTTTTAAATTTAAAAAATTTCTATAGGGTCTTTTCCTATTCCTTCTATGTCGCAGGGTTAAAACCAAAAAAGATTTGTTTTTTTCTTGATGTTTTCTGACGTTTTCGATAAAACCCTCGCGGAAAAGTATTTTAACAATATTTTCAGTAATATTAGTAGATGCTATGCGAACAACTCGTTTTTTATCCATATCAGCATTTCGTATAGAGGTTATTATCTCAGCAATAGTGTCCCTACCCATGATGAACTAAAATGATTGGTGTCTCAAAATTAGATATAATTAACATGTTTTTCTTTTTTTTATTGGTTTATGAATATGAATTTGAAAGATATATACGTGAGACACAATCTAGGAATTAATCTAGTTCTTAATTTCTTTCTTTCTAAAGATTTTATGATCTCGTTTTATTTTATAATACCTCGGGAGCTAATGAAACTATTTTAGTAAAATTTAATTGTCTCAATTCCCGAGGGATTGCACCAAAGATTCGAGTTCCTTTTGGATTTCCTTCTTGATCAATCACAACTGCGGCATTGTCATCATATCGTATTATCATACCGCTGTCACGTTTAAGTTCTTTACAGGTACGAACAATTACAGCTCTGACTACTTCTGATTTTTCTAGGGACATGTTTGGTAATGCTTCTTTGATCACAGCAACAATAACGTCACCAATATGAGCATATCGACGATTGCTAGCTCCTAGGATTCGAATACACATCAATTCTCGAGCCCCGCTGTTATCCGCTACATTTAAATAAGTCTGAGGTTGAATCATATTAATTTTTTAGTCTATTCTTCCAATTCTAAAGGACGAAGAAAATAAAAGAAATATTGTTTGTCCAAAAAAATAGACCTGTGTGGTCTTTTTTTATCCATAAAGACTCATTTCTGCGGGTTCTATTTTTTTATCCCGAACTAATAAATTGAGTTCGTATAGGCATTTTCGATGCTGCTATTAAAATAGCCCTTTTAGCTATATTTTCGGTTACTCCACCTATTTCATATAATATTCGCCCCGATTTAACAAC